GAGCTGGATCTTGAAAGGGATTCCAGAGCGCCAGTCCAGCTTGAAGAAGCATCGCCAGAATGATCCGCCGCAAACACAACGTTATTGGGATTAGTGATAGAAAGGCAGAGCGCCATTAGGACAAAAAGTGAAATCGAACTGACAAATCGGACTAAAGGCTTAACCATCCACAAACTTAGATTGATAAAGATCTTACTGAAAAAAGCAGCAAATAATATCTTTCTATTTCTAGCCGTGGAAAACAATTTCATTTTTCTTTCATTCTTTTCATTCTCCGCTCCCCCAAAAAAAAGGAGAGACTTCATTTTCACTGTACGAGTAGTGAAAAACTATAGTTTACTTTTATTGGTTGTTGACCAACGGAAGACATGGGAGTTTTGGGCGTAAAAGTGGCTTTCTTCTCTTAATTCATTCTTTTGAACAGCTTGAAAACTTTTTTTGGTTGTTGACCAAACCAAGGAAAAATGTGGGAACAAATGCATTCTTTTGAACAGCTTGAAAACTTTTTTTAGTAGGCGATTGGTATTCCTAATTTTTTTTTTTTTTTAGTTTTGTTTGTTCTCGAAAGTCTTCGTCTCCTTGATAGCTGGAAGTTCTCCAAAAGTATGAAAAGCAGGAGGACTTTGTACCATCCATTCCGGTGTGGTTGAATTCTGTTCAACAGCCCAAGGACTTGGAGCACATCTTTTGTTATTTCCACTGCTTGAAGTGATTGTTACGACCACGAAGAAACGACAAATCCCAACTACGGATATATAAGAGCCAAAACTGCTAAGGGCATTCCATCCAGCGTAAGCATCTGGATAATCGGGAATGCGACGTGGCATACCCGAAAGCCCTAAGAAATGCATGGGAAAGAAGGTCAGATTAACCCCGAAAAAAGTGATCCAAAAATGGATTTGACCTAAAGTTTCAGGGTATGTCCGACCAAAGATTTTACCCACCCAATAGTGAAATCCTGCAAATAAAGCAAAAACGGCTCCCATAGAAAGTACATAATGGAAATGTGCAACCACATAATAAGTATCATGTAGAGCAATGTCTAGCCCAGAATTTGCCGGGACTATTCCAGTGAGTCCCCCTATGGTGAACAAAAAGATGAACCCTACAGCAAATAACATGGGTGTTTTGTATTGTATCGAACCTCCCCACATGGTAGCGATCCAACTAAAGATTTTGATTCCAGTGGGGACAGCTATGATCATGGTAGCTGCGGTGAAGTAGGCACGGGTATCAACGTCTAAGCCCACAGTAAACATATGATGAGCCCAAACAAGAAATCCAAGAACACCTATACTGATCATGGCATAAACCATGCCTAGATACCCGAAGACCGGTTTTCCCGAAAAAGTCGAAACGATATGACTTATGATACCGGATCCAGGCAAAATGGGAATATACACCTCTGGATGACCGAAGAACCGAAAGAGATGCTGGTATAATATGGGGTCTCCCCCTCCAGCGGGATCAGAAAAGGTTGTATTAAAGTTTCGATCGGTTAATAACATGGTAATTGCCCCTGCCAGTACCGGAAGTGATAATAAAAGTGGGAATGCTGTCACTAGAACGGACCACACAAAAAGGGGTGATCTATGCATAGTCATTCCAGGTCCACGCATGTTGGAGATAGTTGTTATAAAATTGATAGAACCTAAAATGGACGAAACACCAGATAGATGAAGACTAGAAATTGCTGAATCAACTGCTCCTCCAGAATGGCTGGTAATACCGCTTAAGGGCGGATAGACCGTCCACCCAGTGCCGCTACCCACTTCTACTAAGGCTGAGCTTAATAGGAGCAAGAGACTTGGTGGCAACAACCAGAATGAAATATTATTTAATCGCGGAAATGCCATGTCAGGTGCACCTATCAGAATCGGAACAAACCAATTACCAGATCCACCTATCATCGCCGGCATAACCATAAAAAAGATCATTAAAAAAGCGTGAGCCGTTATTAAAACATTATAAAGTTGATGATTTCCACCAAGAATTTGATCGCCGGGTCGTGCTAATTCCATACGAATCAGTACTGAGAAGCATGTGCCCATCACTCCAGCAATGGCACCGAAGATGAAATATAGAGTCCCTATATCCTTGTGGTTAGTGGAGAACAGCCATCGGACCGGATTTGTCATAAAATTGAGATTATTTCCTTTCCTTCCTTATCAGAGAGGGGCCCCGAGCGGGGCTTCTTTATTGAAAAAGGGGGAGTGAGGGGGGAAGGTCCGGAAAGCCCTCACTTTATTGATGGGACATCTTGATCCCCTTTTCCTCTAACCCCCCGTTCTGGTTCAGGAAAAGGTCAACGCAAGGATCTTACTTCGAAGCAATCTCTGGAGTTTTTCCTTATCCGAACGGGTCTTGCAAGAAAATAGGATTTCATATTGAGCTCCAAATATACGCTATTGGGATTGGGATAGGATGGCTCCTACTAGCCCCCCCTAAGAACCGCACGTGCGAGTTCCCCCGCATGCGGCTCAAGTGGCGAAGGCCCTTT